TAATTCATTCATTGAATTTACAGGCGAAAGATTTATCATCTCTATGGGATTAAATCCCGAGTTATTGTGAAGTAAAAAAAAGATGAGATTATGGAAGTAAATATTCTTGCATTTATTGCTACTGCACTGTTCATCCTAGTTCCTACTGCTTTTCTGCTTATCATTTATGTAAAAACAGAAAGTCAAAATCAAAATAAAAAGGATTAATTAATTTGAATGAAACTTGACTTCTGAGTTCTTATCAAAGATTGAATAAAAAAGGTAAAATTATTCCAATTTGGTGTCTTAAATGAAATGAGCGGACTAGAATCGACAGTATTCTATCAGATCCGATACTTAGTATAGTAAGAAAGAAATATATATTTCTTTCTTACCATATCTATTATTTTTAGTGTAGTGTATAAAGTTGTACTTTATAATAAAGACAGGGGCTTCGTGTCGATCAATCTACAATATTATCTTGATATATGTAATGTAAATATCAAGATAATATAATATATGGAATTTACATAGAACCAATTCTCTTTTTTTTATACATCTTTTTTTGATCAATATTAAAAAACTGTCTTGTCTTACTTTCTAGTTATAATTTATAGATTTCTTATTATTTGCAATCTGAGTCTCGTGATCTATCGAAAGAATCAACGAAGGAAAAAGCATTAGCGGCATCTATTAAAGAGCCGTAATATTTTTTCTAGCATTCCTAAGAAAAACTGGATTGATCCATTGACAGGAGTTCTATGGTCACTTCTTCGTATTTTAAAAGGGAAAAGGGAATAAGTATAATAAAATAATAAACCTCACAAATTTTTAATGCTTGAAACCCTGATAAAGTCGAAATGTAATTTCGAAAAAAAAATAAAAGAATCGGTAAGTGCGCAATATGTGACTCCCAAGTCAAGATCTTATTATGCATACTCTCTTGTTATACAACTACTATGCCTAATTTTTTCTCATATAAATCGTGTATACACTTAAAAATTTTCTTTTTGAGCAGGAAAAAGTAAAGTAAAGAGGGAAACAAAAAAGGGGGGTCGGGCCTTCTTTAGTATCCATCTAAAACTAAAATTATGGGAAGAGCCCGTTCATTGAAATATAAAATTAAGGACGAATTTGGTTGGAATAAAATTCCAATAATCTGTATCCCTTTGCTTTCGAGATACAAATATGGGAATCCTGGAAATATCTCTTTGATTGAAAGAATTTTATTCATAAAATACATTACTTCCACTAGAATCCAATGTAAGGTAATAAATGAAGATATTTTTTAAATAATTCAAAACATGTTGCCGAACGATCTAGAAAACAATTGATATGTTTTGATTCCTCAATCAATTCGTAGTACCTCTAGAGTCCACTTCTTCCCCATACTACGAGTGAAAGGGAAAAAGTAAAGACTACCATTAAAGCAGCCCAAGCGAGACTTACTATATCCATGTGAATTATGTCCCCTATCTCTATGAAGGAATTATTCCATTATTGCTCATTAATAATAGTTGAATCAACGGCGCAGAGTCAAAAAGGGACTCTGACCGAACACTGTTGATGAACTAATCCCAATAACTTCTACTAAATTCCTATACGACTTTTAATTGGGAAAGACTAAACACAAGTAAAATAGGCAATGACACCTTAATGGAATGTTACGAATGGAACATATAGGAATAATAAGGCCTATTCTTTTTGCCCGTTTTTATCTTTATAGAAGTTAATTATATTCTCCATTCAGTCTAATATTGAATGTGAACGCTCATAAATTCTCGTGAGTCTGTATAGATATATAGTAAGTACTCTTATTATTAAGTATATTTAAGTATATGTATTGTATATAAAGGCTCTTCCGGTCTTTACACAACTAAACTGCTAATTTAATTAGATTTCGTATCTGGTCTATCCAACGGAATTCAAGACTTAGCCAGTATACACTACATTAGTAGTAGAATAGAGGAGAGGGGATCTGGAAGTCGTGATAGCCCTTCCACCATTATAATCTTTTTAATCCTAGATGCAAAGATTTACTATAATCTTTTAGAAAACACCCAGGCCGAATGCACAATCCGTTTCTGCTGCCGGGGAAAAAGGGGTGAGTTATATATCAACAGAACAGAATAAGAGATTTCGAGTCTTTTATTGATCAGGCGACACCCGGATTTGAACTGGGGAAAAAGGATTTGCAGTCCCCCGCCTTACCACTCGGCCATGTCGCCAAAATAATACAAAAAAAATAGATGGAAATTTTTCTGCTTAAGGTTGTATTACTGAACCACTTTTTTGTACTTGTATCTTGAAGCCTTTTTTTATTAATTCTTTTCCGAAAATAAGGGCCTTTTTTTTTTTGATTTAATTTGATCCACTTCTTCGATTGATTCTATAGTATCTCAAAACACACAAACACAGTGCCTAAAAACTTCCCCTCACTTTTCTATTGAAAAGTAAAATGTGTATTTAAAAAAAAACAAGTTGATGGCAAATTTGAACCATGAACTATTGACTATTGACT